CTTAAAGTTGTCAATTATATTCTTTATGGAAATGGAAAACCAATTCAGGGAATTTCTGACACAAGCATTCAATTAGTTCGTACTTGTTTAGTCTTGAATTGGGATCGAGACAAAAGAATTTCTTCTATTGAAGAGACCCGCGCTTCTTTTGTTGAAGTAAGTACAAATGGTTTGATTCGAGATTTTCTAAGAATTGATTTAGTGAAATCCCATATTTCGTATATCAGAAAAAGGAATGCTCTCTCCGGTTCAAGATTGATCGCCGATAATGAGTCAGATCGCACTAATATCAATCCATTTTATTCTATTTATTCCAAGGCAAAGATTCAACAACCACTTAGCCAAAATCACGTAACTATTCGTATGTTGTTGAATAGAAATAAGGAATGCCGATCTTTAATAATTTTGTCATCGGATCATTGTTTTCAAATGGTCCCATTCAACGATGTAAAATATCACAAAGGGATAAAAGAATCAATTAAAAGAGATCCTCTAATTCCAATTAGGAATTCGTTAGGCGGCCCTTTAGGAATAGCCCTTCAAGTTACAAAGTTTTATTCATTTTACGGTTTAATAACTCATAATCAGATCTCGATAACAAAATATTTGCAACTTGACAATTTAAAGGAAACTTTTCAAGTATTTAAATATTATTTAATGGGCGAAAACGGGAGAATTTATAAGCCTGATCTATGCAGTAACATCGTTTTGAATTCATTCCATTTTAATTGGTATGTTCTCTATCATAATTATCATCATAATTCTTGTGAAAAAAGATGTACAATAATTAACCTTGGGCAATTTCTTTGTGAAAATGTGTGTATAGCTAAAAACCAACCACACCTAAAATCGGGTCAAGTTCTAATTGTTCAAATGGATTCTTTAGTAATAAGATCGGCTAACCCTTATTTGGCGACTCCAGGAGCAACTGTTCATGGCCATTATGGAGAAATCCTTTATGGAGGAGATATATTACTTACATTTATATACGAAAAATCGAGATCTAGTGATATAACACAGGGTCTTCCAAAAGTAGAACAGGTATTAGAAGTGCGTTCGATTGATTCAATATCGATGAATCTAGAAAAGAGAGTTGAGGGTTGGAACGAGCATATAACAAGAATTCTTGGCATTCCCTGGGGATTCTTGATTGGTGCTGAGCTAATTATTGCACAAAGTCGTATTTCTTTGGTTAATAAGATCCAAAAGGTTTATCGATCCCAGGGGGTGCAGATCCATAATAGACATATAGAAATTATTGTGCGTCAAATAACATCAAAAGTATTGGTTTCAGAAGATGGAATGTCTAATGTTTTTTCACCCGGTGAACAAATTGGATTGTTGCGAGCTGAACGAACGGGACGTGCTTTGGAAGAAGCGATCTTTTACCGAGCCCTATTATTGGGAATAACAAAAACATCTCTGAATACTCAAAGTTTTATATCCGAAGCGAGTTTTCAAGAAACTGCTCGAGTTTTAGCAAAGGCCGCTCTCCGGGGTCGTATCGATTGGTTGAAAGGTCTGAAAGAGAACGTTGTTTTAGGAGGGACGATACCCGTTGGTACCGGATTCAAAAGATTAATGCACCATTCAAGGCCAAGGCAACATAACAAGATTACTTTGAAAAAAAAAATTGGAGGGAGAAATGAGAGATATTTTGTTCCACCACAGAGAATTATTTGATTTTTTCATTTCAAAAAATTTATGTGATATATCAGAGCAATCATTTTGAGGATTGAATCATTCCTAAGAGCGGATTCATCCCTTTCCTTTCAACGCGGTCATTTTATTTGGTAATAGTAATACCATTTTATTTGGTAATAGTAATAAAGATAATAACGAATAGAAAAAAAATGAATGGATTGATCTGATCGTGTATCAACGGCCAATCTTCGGTAGAAGAGAAGGTTCCATCGGAACAATTATTTATTTCGATTTCAGGATACCTGATCTCTTTTTTTTTTTTTTTGAAAAAAAAAAAAGAGAGAGAAAGTGTGGGGGTAAATGACAAAAAGATATTGGAACATAACTTTGGAAGAGATGATGGAAGCAGGAGTTCATTTTGGCCATGATACTCGGAAATGGAATCCTAGAATGGCACCTTATATATCCGCAAAGCGTAAGGGTATGCATATTACAAATCTTACTAGAACTGCTCGTTTTTTATCAGAAGTTTGTGATTTAGTTTTTGATGCAGCAAGTAGTGGAAAACAATTCTTAATTGTTGGTACCAAAAATAAAGCAGCTGATTCAGTAGCGCGGGCTGCAATAAGAGCTCGGTGTCATTATGTTAATAAAAAATGGATCGGTGGTATGTTAACAAATTGGTATACTACAGAAAAGAAACTTCATAAGTTCAGGGACTTGAGAACGAAACAAAATACGGGGAGACTCAACTGTCTTCCGAAAAGAGATGCCGCTATGATGAAGAGACAATTATCTCGTTTGGAAACATATCTGGGCGGCATTAAATATATGACGGAGTTACCCGATATTGTAATAATTGTTGATCAGCAACAAGAATATAAGGCTCTTCGAGAATGTATCACTTTGGGAATTCCAACGATTTGTTTAATCGATACAAATTGTGACCCGGATCTCGCGGATATTTCGATTCCAGCTAATGATGATGCTATAGCTTCAATCCGATTAATTCTTACCAAATTAGTATTTGCAATTTGTGAGGGTCGTTCTAGCTCTATACGAGATTTTTGATTAATAATATAATACGATAAATAAATTATTTGGTTTGGGGAACTCCATAGATTTATGGAATCATTTACTATACTATTACTGAATCGCGCAAAAAAAAAAATAACCGGAGATATTATGTGATTAGTTGGTATTCAAAATAAAAAAATCAAGTAGACAAGCCGAAAAAGAGATGGTTGAATCAAAATAATTCCTTTTAAAGTTGTATTTCTTTCAGAGGGCAATATGAATGTTCTATTATGTTCCATCAACACATTAAAAAGATTATACGATATATCGGCTGTGGAAGTAGGCCAACATTTCTATTGGCAAATAGGGGGTTTCCAAGTCCATGCCCAAGTACTTATTACTTCTTGGGTTGTAATTGTTATTTTATTAGTTTCAGCCATTATAGCTGTTCGAAATCCACAAACCATTCCTACTGACGGTCAGAATTTCTTTGAGTATGTCCTTGAATTCATTCGAGACGTGAGCAAAACTCAGATTGGAGAAGAATATGGTCCGTGGGTTCCCTTTATTGGAACTATGTTTCTATTTATTTTTGTTTCTAATTGGTCGGGGGCTCTTTTGCCTTGGAAAATCATACAGTTACCTCATGGGGAGTTAGCTGCACCCACAAATGATATAAATACTACTGTTGCATTAGCTTTACTTACGTCGGTAGCATATTTTTATGCGGGTCTTTCAAAAAAAGGATTAGGTTATTTTGGTAAATACATCCAACCAACCCCAATCCTTTTACCGATTAACATCTTAGAAGATTTCACAAAACCCCTATCACTTAGTTTTCGACTTTTTGGAAATATATTAGCTGATGAATTAGTAGTTGTTGTTCTTGTTTCTTTAGTCCCTTTAGTGGTTCCTATACCTGTCATGTTCCTTGGATTATTTACAAGTGGTATTCAAGCTCTTATTTTTGCAACTTTAGCTGCCGCTTATATAGGTGAATCCATGGAAGGCCATCATTGACTAGTTTTCGAAATAGTCTTTTTGTTTTAGCTTAGCCCGCCGCAATGTATGTGCGGTTCAAAATAATCTACTTAAGCGAACGGAACAAAAATATAGAAAGAAATTGATAAAAGGGGTTATCCCAAATAAAATAAGAAAGATGCAAATAAGGTCTTAATAAAATAAGTATACGATTTTGTATAAAAGTAAAAAAGATTACCAGGGAATTGTAAAAAAAAAATAGGAAAGAGATCCACCTAAAAGATCTTTTTCCTATTTTTCCTAAAAAGACTCTTTCTTTGACCAATTTATTACTTCCCTCCAAAGAATATTCCTTTTTTTTATTGTTTTGGATTTGGATTGTTTTGTTGTATTTTGTTTTGTTGATTCAATTAGAACATTAAATTGAATAGTAGATTATTTCATTTAAATATTTGATTATTTCAATTATTCGATTTCGATTTGATTATATAAAGAATTAATTAATTAATTATATAAAGAATTAATTAATTAATATAATAAATTATTATTAAGAAATTGATTCTTAATAAATATAAATATTAATCAATATTAATATGAATTCTAAAATATTAATTAATTATATATATATAATAATTCAATTTATATAATATATATATAAAATTAATAATATTAGTATTAGGATCCCGAATTTGAAATAATTTGAATAAGAATTTGTATGGTATCTCCGTTTACGTTTACGACGTGTGATTAAAAAGATGTTGTATAGAACGTATTCTCCTTTCATTCAGTCATTCAATTCAACGGTTGACCAAATTGGAATAAATAAATATAATTATATGAACTTAGATCACTCAAATGCTGATATTTCTATGCAATAATTCGGTCTACTGAATTGATTTCGATTGATTTTATCTATATGATATGGGTTCGTGATAAATAAAAGGAAGAGAGGGCTTAAAAAAAAAAAAAAAAAGAGATTAAAAAAAAATAGGGTAGGAGTGAAGGGGTGTCAAACTACGTGTATAGAATCTAATCGCTATAAGTATAGAATCTAATCGCTATAAGACAGCTCTTTGTTTTGTGGATGTTTCAAAAAAAATTCTCGAATCCGATTAAATCTAAGACAAGAATAATAGGTTTACGGTATGTAAAAAACACATGTATATGTGATATTAGATATTAACTAGTTATATATGAACTAAACATATATCTAAATTTGCCCTGCTACTGTAAATTTTGATAGGGATTCAAAAAAGGAAGTCCTTCTGTTTTATCTAGTATCTAGAATTGTGAATTGAATCTTGAATGACTAAAGAGATTAAATCAAGAAAAAGAACGAAAAATTCAAAGAATGGTTT